AAACTTGGGGATCCAACTACAAGGAGACAGGTAATCTGATAAACATTGATCTGATATGGTATCTTTCGCTTCTATTGGATTTTTTTTGATTTCACTTTCTACATAGATTACCAGATCAATTTTGCTGGATTTAAATCGCCCTTTTCTTTGACTCTTGTCTTTATCTGGGAGATGCTCCCAAATGAACAGGTGTGGAAGCTATAATTGTAAACCACGATCGAATTTATGGAAGCATTGGTTTATACATTCCTCTTAGTCTCGACTCTAGGAATCATTTTTTTCGCTATCTTTTTTCGAGAACCGCCTAAGGTTCCGACTAAAAAATGATTTTTGATTATCTCAATTATAGTTAAAGTATAATGTTACTTTATAAATACTAATGAATTAATGCATTAAAGTCAAGTAATGAGCCGCCCAACACGGGCGGCTCATTACTTGACTTCAATTAGTCCCCATGTTCTTCAAATGGATCTCTTAGTTGTTGAGAGGGTTGCCCAAAAGCGGTATATAAGGCGTACCCGGTAAAACTTACAAGTAAACCAGATATAAAGATGGCGACTAGGGTTGCTATTTCCATTATTATAAAATTTCAAGACCACAATGGATCTATGATAAGATCGGTTATTTACAACGGTATGATTTACAAAGTCAATAAAATTCAATCAATGCAATAGGATTTATGGCTACACAAACCGTTGAGAATAATTCGAGATCTGGTCCAAGACCAAGACAGACTGGTCTAGGAAGTTTATTGAAACCGTTGAATTCGGAATATGGTAAAGTAGCGCCCGGATGGGGAACTACCCCGTTGATGGGTGTCGCAATGGCTCTCTTCGCGGTATTCCTATCTATTATTTTGGAGATTTATAACTCTTCCGTTTTACTGGATGGAATTTCAATGAATTAGGTTCATAGGAATTGCGAAGTACTGTCTTTTCAATCCAAAGTGAATCACTTAGGACTAGGATTTTTAGGTCATTCCGGCAGTTTGACCGTGAAATTCCTTTGTTTCGGTATTTCCGGAATATGAGTGTGTGACTTGTTATAATTGATCCTATTGATAGTACAGAGAATGGGTCTGTCATCTTGAGAGAGATGGGTTTTGCCTCGTCGGATATTCATTCTAGTATCTGGAGCACGGAATATATGGAATGAAATAGATCAAGAAAAGAAATATTTAAACTATGATTCATACCTACTATTCAGTCAGACCTCGCGACCGGACTCAAAAAATTTCAAAGATTTATTTTCTAATTTCTAATTATTCTTAAATTTTTTGTTTGCTTATTTTGACCAACGGACAAATGTTTCTATGGATTTAGAGTCATTTCATCTATTCATTGAATAAGTGATGATCAAAAGGTTTTTACTCAGATAACCCTTGGGCTTAGCTTAGGGACTTTATTCAATCATCGTGGTTCTAGTATGAATCTTAGGTTTCAATCGAATCATAGGGTCTCAACAAGAGAATTCCTAGCAATTAGAAACAAAAAGAAATCCACATTATACAAAAAATTAAAATTGAGAGACCGAGAAAATTCAAGAGGCCCGTAATGATCAACATAAAAACGAATGAAATGAGCTGACTTGATATTTTGGCATTGTCATCACTAAAGAAGAGCTTCGGTTTTTTTTGCACTTCGTCGTATTTTCAGAGAAGGTTGGATGGAGTACTAAGAAGAAGTTTCAAATTTCCTATTACATATCCGTTGCAACCAGTATTGGGGTGTTTTTGCTTGAGCTGTACGAGATGAAAGTCTCATATACGGTTCTCAGAGGGGGAGTTCCCTTGGTTTACCTATCTCAATAAAGTATATGATTGGTTCGAAGAGCGTCTCGAAATTCAGGCGATTGCAGATGATATAACTAGTAAATATGTTCCTCCACATGTCAACATATTTTATTGTCTAGGAGGAATTACGCTTACTTGTTTTTTAGTACAAGTAGCTACGGGGTTTGCCATGACTTTTTACTATCGTCCAACCGTTACCGAGGCTTTTACCTCGGTTCAATACATAATGACTGAAGCTAACTTTGGTTGGTTAATCCGATCAGTTCATCGATGGTCAGCAAGTATGATGGTCCTAATGATGATCCTGCACGTATTTCGTGTCTATCTCACCGGTGGGTTTAAAAAACCCCGCGAATTGACTTGGGTTACAGGTGTGGTTCTGGCTGTATTGACCGCATCTTTTGGTGTAACTGGTTATTCCTTACCTCGGGACCAAATTGGTTATTGGGCAGTCAAAATCGTGACAGGCGTACCCGACGCTATTCCTGTAATCGGATCGCCCCTGGTCGAGTTATTACGTGGAAGTGCTAGTGTGGGTCAATCTACTTTGACTCGTTTTTATAGTTTACACACTTTTGTATTACCTCTTCTTACTGCCGTATTTATGTTAATGCACTTCCTAATGATACGTAAGCAAGGTATTTCTGGCCCTTTATAGAGAAGGCGGATCATAGATATTTGTAATCAATCATCAATCTATCATTGGGG